AGTCCAAAGAAATATCAAATAAAAAAAATCTACTGTTCGAATTTCATAGCTATCGAATTTGCAATTTGAATATCAGAATAGTGGATATAGTCATGATTCAATGGGTTAGGTCCACTTACTTTTTATTTTGTTGATTTCGAATCTTTACAATAGATTAGATTGGAATAATGGAAAAGAAAAATATTTGGTGATCGAAGAGACGACTTCACATTACTCATTATAATAAACAAGCGTTCAACTTTCTTTTAGCAACTTTCTTTTAGAAGGAGAATTACTATTCTAATTACTATATTCTAACTCATTAATTACTATATTCTAACTCATTATAAGGATAACGTATTATCATTAAATTCGAAAGTTTATAATTACATTATTATCCAGTTGGTTACTTTTTTTATTACAAATCAACACAATTTTTATTCCCGTTTCAATATGAATATTACCACTTTACTTTATTTATATTTATGAAAAAGGCCAAAAAGCCCCTTATCGGATTTGAACCGATGACTTACGCCTTACCATGGCGTTACTCTACCACTGAGTTAAAAGGGCAATTGGATTCAATTATTGAAGGAGTCACTAGGCGGATAAGATAGATCTATATCTATCTATATATATATTATAATTATAAGTATATGCAGTAGACTCATAGCGGCGAGTGTCACCTAGGGGAACGATAATTTTGATTTACTTAATTTACTTAATAAGTAATAAGTATAAGTATCGGTTAACCCGGGTTTATTGATATTGGATTTGATAAATATCAATGAAATGAAGTGTTTCAAGACCGACCCTAATTTCAAGACCGACCCTAATGGAATTGACTTAAATTGATCTGACCCCATCAGAACGGAACGAAACTTATTTGATTGATACATGGATACATGGACCTACCAATTCGACATAGATCCACCGGATTTCACATGTGATAAAGAGATTCTGTTTGTTCCCCGAACCCAAATTTTAGAGAAAAAAAAAAAAAAAAAAAAAAAATTGATAACTTGTTAATCTTAATCCCCGTTCCCAGATTTTCGGATTTCTCATTTGTGAATTTCCCAGCTTAGGGCGATATAGGAATAGTCCGATCTCATCTTACCAAGGAGTGGATAAATGAATGAAAGTTAAGTGGAAGAAATGAAGAAAAAATCTTCTTTTATGTCGGACCAATCACTTCCCAAAAGAGTCCTCTACTTTCGTCTTTCGGCCTATTTTTATTTTTATTATTATTTATAGCAATTTCTATAATAGATTTCGATTTTAGACTAGAATGGCGATTAGAATGAGCGATTGATGGACGAATCAAAAAAAGCTATTGGTATGGGATCAGAAAAGGTGGAAAGATCCTTTACTTTAGAGTTAGTCATCCCATTCCATTATATTGACAATTTCAAAAAACTGTTCATACTAAGTATGATGGCAGTCGGGCAAATATGCCCCCATCGTCTAGCGGTTCAGGACATCTCTCTTTCAAGGAGGCAGCGGGGATTCGACTTCCCCTGGGGGTAGGGTACTACGAAAGGAAGTTGATCGTGGATTATAAATAAGCCTAGACTTTATTCTTCCTGGGTCGATGCCCGAGCGGTTAATGGGGACGGACTGTAAATTCGTTGGCAATATGTCTACGCTGGTTCAAATCCAGCTCGGCCCAATAATTCGCTGATCCACCAGGAAATGATATAACCCCCTTTGTTTTCCAGAAATGCCAGATACGAAAGACTCAAGAATCAAAAGAGTCCAATTCTCCGATAGATCCCTACCGCTATTTATTTATTTTGTTTGCTCCATTTATTTGTTCCCATAAATTCTGATCTTGCTAATAATGATCTAGATTCATATCAGGATCATGAAATCGAAAGCATAAAGTCTAATGAAAAGAATAAAGTAACGCAAAAAAAGACTCTTTTTTTTTTGGGACATTGAAAAACGAATTATCAATTGATTTGGCAATAACGAAAGGAATCCGTGCCGCTCTCACTAAAGTGTATATCCGTGTGTATATCAATATCTCACTCACGTCTCGGTTCCAACACGTCGATATTTATCTAAATATAAATGAAATTGTTTGAATGAAATCATAAAAATAGGTATTCGGTACATTTTACCGCCCCGGGATTGTAGTTCAATTGGTCAGAGCACCGCCCTGTCAAGGCGGAAGCTGCGGGTTCGAGCCCCGTCAGTCCCGACGGATCCAAATCCAATAAAAAAAAACATCAATATATCTCGCCGTTTCTGTTAAACTGGGGCAAAATAAAATGGTAGAATTTCATGCCTACTGCTCTCCTTTGCTCTTTTTTCTTTTTCATTTCGATTTCTCATCAACTAGTACCGATTGATGAGAAAGAGACATGTGCGAATTGCTACAATTATTGGTAGCATCATATTCAGGATTCCAAGAGCTACCGTAGGGGGTCTGGTTTTTTTGACTGTCCCCCATCTGTGTATGGAATGGAATCGAGTACCATATCGTTCCCGGGAGCGTATACACAACTGAATTTAAGATCGTTACTTTGATAGAATACTTTTAAGATTAAGATTCAAAGTATCTTCTTTTCTGGTTTCTAGTTTGGCTAACTTAAATTACTAGTTTGAATTTGAAAGAATTTATCTCATTCAAATTTCACGCCGAACTTTTGAGGGATACGTTCTAGTACTAATCCAAGGGAGGGGGGATGATATTCTTAATAAAATAAAGATCAAGCAAGGCGCCAACCCCTCCCGAAGAGGGAATGAATAATCTTTTTTAAGCGTATTGCCAAAGAAGAAGAAACTCTAAATAAATCTAAATAAAATAGTCAATTTTATGAAATATTCGATTCTTTTATACTGGGACTCGTCTTTATCACACTTCTTTTTCGTTTTTTTTTTTTTAATGATATAATTTTCTTGAAAAAAAGAAAATGAAAAGGGGTTTAGAACTTAACCCCTTCCCTTTTTCTTTTTCTATTTCGTTTCGATTGTTTGTTTGGTTTTTTTCTAAACCCTTTGTAAACAAGGAAAGTGTAAAGCGGTTAGGGGGTTGTACAAGTAAGGCGGTCGATTATAGAAAAGACAGACTGGAAAAGACTGGTAAATAAAAAAAGTATTAGTATTAAAAAAGTATTAGTATTAAAGTAAAGGAATTCTTTTGATTGAATCAGGAATCAAAGTTTGTATTTGGTGTGTGGATAAAAGAGCTGCCTATGTTATACTATTGAATTCTCGACGATGAATCGACTTGACAGTCAAATATTGTTATTCATGATATTGATCCCATTCGCTATCATCGAAATGTAATTCATCCCATTGAATTTACAAGCGAAAGGGTTATCATCTCTATGGGATTAAATCCCGAGTTATTGCGAAGTAAAAAAAAAACCAAACGATGAGACTATGGAAGTAAATATTCTCGCATTTATTGCTACTACACTGTTCGTTCTAGTTCCTACTGCGTTTTTGCTTATAATATACGTAAAAACGGTCAGTCAAAGTGATTAATTTGAACGAAACTTGACTTCTTAGTTCTTATCAAGGATTTAAGAAACAAATTTCAATTTCATGTCTTAGTCTTAAATGAAACCAACGGACTAGAATCAGCAGTAGCCTATGAGATTCGATAGTATGGTAGAAAGATTCATATATGAATCTTTCTACCATACTATCTATTTTTATTTTTTTTTTATGTATAAAGATAGAAACTGAATAGAGATCAATCTACAATATGGATATGGATCCTTATACATGTTAATAGATACATAGTATCTCAATTCTATTTCTTTGCTTCGTCTATTTGTATTTTCTTTTTGTTCATTCCAATCAATCTGAAATAATCGAAAGGCTGCTCTTACGATTTTCAAATTTATTTATTTCAGATTATTTTCAATATGAATCTCGGTATCCATTAAAAATAAAAAAAGAATCAAATCGATGAAAGAAAAACAAATTTGGGCATATATTACTAAAAGAAAATCAAGTTAATAAAAGAAAATGAAATAGGAAAGAAATAAAGTAATCGTTTTTTTTAGCATTCCGAAGAAGTCGTTGATTGAGCGGTTGACAGATGATCCAAGGAGTTCTATTCTATAACTTCTTCCGATTTCAAAAAGGGGTACCCCGGCGATTGTCAACCCTGGAGCCATGATATGAAACGGGTCAATAAAGCATAGCAGAAAGCAAATTTCTAAAATACTCAAATAATAAAAAATAATAAAATCGGTGGTAAGTGCGAAATATGTGACTTGACCAAAGCACAATCTTATTATTATTAACTATTCAAATTAAATCGTGAACCCTTTCTTTTCTCTTTGAACAGTCCAATAAAAAAAAAGGGGGGTCCGGTTTTCCGCGTTCTTCCCCATTGTCCATAGAGAACTCTGGCAAGGGCCGGTTCAGAAAAACCAAATAGAAAATCTAGGAAGACTTCGGTTGGAATAAAATTCCTATGATCTGTATCCCCCTTCCTTTCAAAATAGAAATAGGGGAATTTTGGAAATATCGGTTTGATTTGGATTCTGAAAGAGCATTATTCATATATATTATGAATTGTATTCTATTCATAATAGAATCGAATACAATTACCTCGCCAGAATCCAAGCCAATAGAATTCCGAAATGAAGGTATTTTGATTAATTCAATTTCGAAATTCTAAATGGAATTTAATTACTGAATTTAATTATTATATTAATTATTAAATAATTAATATAATTAAAAAGGCTTTGCAGAACGATCTATAAAAAAAGTGATACAGTTTGATTCCCCAACTCAATTAGTAGTATCTCTAGAGTCCACTTCTTCCCCATACTACGAGCGAAAGGGAAAATGTAAAGACTACCATTAAAGCAGCCCAAGCGAGACTTACTATATCCATGTGAATTATGTCCCCTATCTCTATGAATATGAAGAATTTATTCTATTATTGTTTCCTAATAATAGTGGAATCACTGGCGCAGAGTCAAAAAGGGATTCTGGCCCAACGCCCTTGATGAAAGACTCCACTAAATATGAAACGCTCCAATAAATCCACTTAGAACAAGTTCGTATATGATTTCTAGTAGAATCCGGAAAAATGAAACAAAATACACAGTCGCACTTTTCTTTGGAAGTATCAAAGGGAGTGTTACCTAATCTGTAGTAATAATAAGAACTCCTCGTTTTTTTTGTTGCCCTTTATTATCATTAAGTAAAAGCCAATTATCCGTCCAATCGAATATTGATTGAATGCCCGTGCATTCAGAGACTCTTATGAGTCTGTATACTGCATACAAAGTATCTCCCGCCCCTTCCATAACGATTAATTCGATTCTCCCTCGGGCTTTTCAATCTAATTCAAGACCCGGTCAGTAGACCCTGCATTAGCAATTAGCAGTGGAAATAAATCGGTAACTCTTGATTTGATATGAAAGCGCTTCTACTACTATAATCTTTCCGTGAATCCTAAATGCAAGGATTAACAGCACTTTAAGTTTAAGGAACAGAAAAAAAAAAAGAACAGAAACCCCAGCTATTTCGAATCACGAAAATGTCAAGAGTCGCGTACTTTGCTGGAAAAGATTCGGCGAGTTAGACCAGCCAAGCAGAATAAGGGATTGCGAGTCTTATCGTTTGTTGATCAGGCGACACCCAGATTTGAACTGGGGAAAAAGGATTTGCAGTCCCCCGCCTTACCGCTCGGCCATGCCGCCAAAACGATACAAAATAGATGAAAAAATTCCCCCTTTGCTTGTTTTGTTTGGGGGGGGGTACTCAATGTCTTTTCTTTTTTTTGTGTACGTCCATATAAAATCTCGTTTTTCTTAATTCCTTGCCTAAAAAAAATATGTCCTTTTTTTGGATCGGCTCCGGTTCTTCAATTGATTTTATAGTATCTCACACAACATCTTAATCCCTCTCTTTTCTCTTTCTTTTTTTCTATTGAAAAATGAAAAAAGAAATGTGCATTTTCAGTCACAAAAGCCAAAATTAAGGACAAATTGGAACCATTAACTAGTGACTGTAAATTCGTGACCAACTCTTGGATTTAAATTTTAATTGTAAATTGTGTTTCCTAATGATAGAAGAAAATCAAAATTGATACCTACCTAATCAATATTGGTTTTTTCTATAAAAAAAGCCTTCTCCATTTCAATTATAACAGCAATTATGAGTATATGTAAACCCCAAACATAAATCGTTTCGCGGCTAGCTTATTGGTTATCTTATCTGTGTCTGATGCCTCTCTATAGGGAATTTGCCGAAAATTGTCGTACTGCAATTTAGATTGAAGAGAAAATCGAAATTTTGATAGAGCACGACATGCGCTGTCCCGAAGCGAACTATGCAATAAAGGGGGGCGATGTATATATAGATAGCTATATCGGCACGGGTTTACTAAATACAAGCCGTCTTACGCACTTCAATCCTATTCTAAAAATTCGACTAAAAAAATAAAAAGGGGGTTCTTCGCAAATCATTTTTTGAACAGTGGAATCCACGAAAAAGGTAAGTGCTAAAAAAATGAGCTTTACGCTGGTATATTGTGTCTGATTCTTATGTCTTTATCTTAGCGAATAGATCAAATCACGACGTTTATTTTTCTGGTATCCTAACGGATTGGAATATCATAATAATGGTATAAATTGAATTATTTTTTTGATTCTATACAAAACTCCGTAAGTCTAAGTGGAATTTATCGCTTCCTTTCCATTTGGATCTGTCTCTTAGAAATTCCAATTTTATTAAGTATAAAATCATCCTTTTTCCCCCGTTCATACGTATTTCATACATTCCATCTATATGGAGTTGGGTAAAATTTCATGCGATTCAGTAAACAGAATCTAAATTCCAGCATTCTGCATCGAATCATATGAATCGATGCAGAATGAGAAACGAATGGGATTTTTTGATAAATGGGAAATTCAAAATGCTCGGAGATGGAAATGCAGGAATGTCTACAATACCTGGGTTGAATCAGATACAATTTGAAGGATTTTGTAGGTTCATTGATCAGGGCTTAACAGAAGAGCTTTATAAGTTTCCAAAAATTGAAGATACAGATCAAGAAATTGAATTTCAATTATTTGTGGAAACATATCAATTGGTAGAACCCTTGCTAAAAGAAAGAGATGCTGTATATGAATCATTCACGTATTCTTCTGAATTATATGTATCCGCAGGATTAATTTGGAAAAGCCGAGGGGACATGCAGGAACAAACTATTTTTATTGGAAACATTCCTCTAATGAATTCTTTGGGAACTTCTATAGTAAACGGAATATACAGAATTGTCATCAATCAAATATTGCAAAGTCCCGGTATCTATTATCGGTCAGAATTGGGCCATAACGGAATTTCGGTCTATACAGGCACCATAATATCTGATTGGGGGGGAAGATTCGAATTAGAGATTGATAGAAAAGCAAGGATATGGGCTCGTGTGAGTAGGAAACAGAAAGTATCTATTCTAGTTCTATCAGCAGCTATGGGTTCGAATCTACGAGAAATTCTAGAGAATATTTGCTACCCTGAAATTTTCTTGTCTTTCCTGAC